AAAAATAGGAATAGGAGTAAGCTGTGATACGTTCACTAAAAAAAAATCCTTTTGTAGCCAATCATCTATTAAAAAAAATTGATAAGCTTAATAAAAAAGCAGAAAAAGAAATAATAGTAACTTGGTCCCGTGCATCTACCATTATACCCACAATGATCGGCCATACGATTGCTATTCATAATGGTAAGGAGCATTTGCCTATTTATATAACAGATCGTATGGTAGGTCACAAATTGGGAGAATTTGGACCTACTTTAAATTTCCGAGGACATGCAAAAAGTGATAATAAATCTCGTCGTTAATCTCATCTTAAAAAAATCTGGATAGATACTTATGATTCATTAGTAGGAGAGAAACCTTATGTCAAATTTTTTAAATAGGATACTAAACAGGAAAAAAACGGAAGACTACCCTCCTCTGCGTCCGCTAGGTAGCATACGGAAGAAAAAAACGGAAGTATACGCGTTAGGTCGACATATATGTATATCTGCAGACAAAGCAAGAAGAGTAATTGATCAAATTCGCGGACGTTCCTATGAGGAAACACTTATGATACTAGAACTCATGCCCTATAGAGCATGTTATCCAATTTTTAAATTGGTTTATTCTGCAGCAACAAATGCTGGTTCCATTCTGGGTTCCGACGAAGCCAATTTAATAATTAGTAAAGCTGAGGTTAACGAAGGTACTACCGCGAAGAAATTCAAACCTCGAGCTCGAGGACGTAGCTATGCGATAAAAAGAACTACCTGCCATATAACTATTGTAGTGAAAGATATATCTTTAGATGAATATGAATTTGTATCACTATATTCGTTAAAAAAACCTAGATGGAAAAAGACAACTATGGTATATCACAATATGTATAGTAGTGGGGTAGTATGGGACAAAAAATAAATCCACTTGGTTTCAGACTTGGTACAACCCAAAGTCATCATTCTCTTTGGTTTGCACAACCAAAAAATTATTCTGAGGGTCTACAAGAAGATCAAAAAATAAGAGATTTTATAAAAAATTATGTACAAAAAAATATGAGAATATCCTCTGGCGCCGAGGGAATTGCACGTATAGAGATTCAAAAAAGAATCGATTTGATCCAGGTCATAATCTTTATGGGATTCCCAAAGTTATTAATCGAAAGTAAACCGCAAGGAATCGAAGAATTACAGATGAATCTACAAAAAGAATTTCATTATGTGAACCGAAAACTTAACATTGCTATCACAAGAATTGCAAAACCTTATGGAAACCCTAATATTCTTGCGGAATTTATAGCCGGACAATTAAAGAATCGAGTTTCATTTCGAAAAGCAATGAAAAAGGCTATTGAATTAACTGAACAAGCAGATACAAAAGGAATTCAAGTACAAATTGCAGGTCGTATCGACGGAAAAGAAATTGCACGTGTCGAATGGATCAGAGAGGGTAGAGTTCCCCTACAAACTATTCGAGCTAAAATTGATTATTGTTGCTATACAGTTCGGACTATCTATGGGGTATTAGGCATCAAAATTTGGATTTTTATAGACAAGGAAGAAGAATAAGAAAACTTTAATTCTTTTTCTGGCCAATCAACGCAAGCAATTCGAATTCTTAATTCTATAGGGTTGAATAAAAATTCGATTGAACTTTTCATATAATTGCTATGCTTAGTGTGTGACTCGTTGGTTTTTTTTAGGGTTAGGATTAAAAAAAGACCAGCCCGGTAGTATGAAAACCAACTCATCACTTCGTATTATCTGGATCTAAAGAACCAGTCAAGATATGAGAAATCAATCATATCTTTGTAGCAACTGAATTTTTTTTGAATAAACTTGAATTCTAAATTGAAAGCAAAATACAGAAGAAAGGTGTGGATAAATGGAAGGATGAGAGAAAGAAAGAAAAAGAATATCAATGATATAGAATTCCAATATGTAAGGTCTATGAGTCATCTCATAAAAGACAGTGTAATAAAGCATCAATACTAATTGATTCATCCATAATGAAACATTAAATGAATCCTTCTTATAGTTATAGAAGAAAAAAATCAAGAGCTTCGAGCCAATAAAGACTAAGAAGGTTGACTCAAGAATAAATTAGATTATGAGCTCCGTTGTAGAATTCTGACCTAACCATTAAATACGAAGCGGTGGGAACGATGTAACCTGTGAATGCAAAAGATTTTATTGAACAAATGAATCTTACTGATTCACTAATCGGGATGGCGAAATGAACCGGAAATCAATGACTGAAATAGAGATTGCAAGAGTAAATATTCGCCCGCGAAAACTTTCTTTTTTTTGGATAAAGGACAAAAGAAAATCAAGATTTATTAGCACATTAGAAACATTTTTTTTTTAGAAAAATGTTCTAATATCTACTAATATCTTATCTATTCAAATATCTATTCAAATTAATTGAAATTCAATTTTGAATCCTTTTAGTCGCGAGGAGCTGGATGAGAAGAAACTCTCACGTCCAGTTCTGTAGTAGAGATGGAATTCTGAAACAACCATCAACTATAACCCCAAAAGAACTAGATTCCGTAAACAACATAGAGGAAGAATGAAGGGAATATCTTATCGAGGTAATCATATTTGTTTCGGTAAATATGCTCTTCAGGCACTTGAACCTGCTTGGATCACATCTAGACAAATCGAAGCAGGTCGACGAGCAATGACACGAAATGCACGCCGTGGTGGAAAAATATGGGTCCGTATATTTCCAGACAAACCAGTTACAGTAAGACCTGCTGAAACACGTATGGGTTCGGGGAAAGGATCCCCTGAATATTGGGTAGCTGTTGTTAAACCGGGGCGAATACTATATGAAATGGGTGGAGTAACCGAAAATATAGCTAGAAGGGCTATTTTAATAGCAGCATCTAAAATGCCTATACGAACTCAATTTATTATTTCGGGATAAAAATGTAGAACCGACAGAGATGAATCTTAGGGATGAAACAAAAACGCAGGTTTCTTTTTTTGGACAAACAATATTTCTTTTATTTTCTTCATCCTTTGCATTGGAAGAATAAAAAAAAAATTTGATATGATTCAACCTCAGACCCATTTAAATGTAGCGGATAACAGCGGGGCTCGAGAATTGATGTGTATTCGAATCATAGGAGCTAGTAATCGTCGATATGCTCATATTGGTGACGTTATTGTTGCTGTGATTAAAGAAGCAGTACCAAATATGCCCCTAGAAAAATCAGAAGTAGTGAGAGCTGTAATTGTTCGTACCTGTAAAGAACTAAAACGTGACAGCGGTATGATAATACGGTATGATGACAATGCTGCAGTTGTGATTGATCAAGAAGGAAATCCAAAAGGAACTCGAATTTTTGGGGCAATCCCCCGTGAATTGAGACAATTGAATTTTACTAAAATAGTTTCATTAGCTCCCGAGGTATTATAAAATAAAATGAGATCGTGATATCTTTGGGGTATTTGAAAGAAATAGATTAAGAACTAGATTAATTCGTAGATTGTGTCTCACGCATATACCTTGCAAAATTCCTATTCATAAATCAATNAAAAAAAAAAAAAAAGAAAAACATGTTGATTATATCCAATTTTGAGACACCAATAATTTTAGTTCATCATGGGTAGAGACACTATTGCTGAGATAATAACCTCTATACGAAATGCTGATATGGATAGAAAAAGAGTTGTTCGCATAGCATCTACTAATATTACCGAAAATATTGTTAAAATACTTTTCCGAGAGGGTTTTATCGAAAACGTCAGAAAACATCGAGAAAAAAACAAATATTTTTTGGTTTTAACCCTTCGACATAGAAGGAATGGGAAAAGACCCTATAGAAATTTTTTAAATTTAAAACGGATCAGTAGACCCGGTTTACGAATCTATTCTAACTCTCAACGAATTCCTAGAATTTTAGGTGGGATGGGAATTGTAATTCTTTCTACTTCTCGGGGTATAATGACAGACCGGGAGGCTCGACTAGAACGAATCGGTGGAGAAATTTTGTGTTATATATGGTAATCCATTTAATATCCAAATGGGATCCGAAACCTCTTCCTATTTGTAAAAAAAAAAAGAAAGGGGGTGAGTTGTCTAATATCGTCTTTCCTCCATTAATTGATACTTCAGGGGGGCTTTACCTGAAATGAAAGAACAAAAATGGATTCATGAAGGTTTAATTACTGAATCGCTTCCCAATGGCATGTTCCGAGTTCGGTTAGATAATGAAGATCTGATTCTAGGTTACGTTTCAGGAAAGATCCGACGTAGTTTTATACGGATACTTCCAGGAGATAAAGTCAAAATTGAAGTAAGTCGTTATGATTCAACCAGAGGACGTATAATTTATCGACTCCGAAACAAGGATTCGAAAGATTAGGTCATTTTTATTCGATACGATTCGAGATGCAAAATTGCAAGAAACTTATTTTCTACCAAAAAAGAATTAAGATAAGGAATGACAAATATGAAAATAAGAGCTTCCGTTCGAAAAATTTGTGAAAAATGTCGACTAATCCGTAGGCGGGGGCGCATTATAGTAATTTGTTCCAACCCGAGACATAAACAAAGACAAGGATAATCAGACCCACTAAAGGGCTCAATGTACAAATAAGAAATCTGTTTTGACATAAAATGGATATATCCATATATTTCTGACTCATATTTATGAGATGATACAATATGGCAAAAGCTATACCGAGAACTGGTTCACGTAGGAATGTACGTATTGGTTCACGTAAGAGTGCACGTAGAATACCAAAGGGAGTTATTCATGTTCAAGCAAGTTTCAATAATACCATAGTCACAGTTACAGATGTGCGGGGGCGGGTGGTTTCCTGGTCCTCGGCCGGTACTTGTGGATTCAAGGGTACGAGAAGAGGGACACCCTTTGCCGCTCAAACTGCCGCAGCAAATGCTATTCGTACAGTAGTAGATCAAGGTATGCAACGAGCAGAAGTCATGATAAAAGGTCCCGGTCTCGGAAGAGACGCAGCATTACGAGCTATTCGTAGAAGTGGTATACTATT